GTACTCCTCCCCACATTGCGGCTTTGTGGGTTCTATGCGAAGATTGTAATCAATTAAATTATAAAAGATTGTTAAAAGAACGAAATAATATGTGTGAACACTGTGAATATCATTTCACAATGAATAGTCCAGAAAGAATCGAATTTTTGATCGACCCCGGTACTTGGCATCCTATCGATGAAGACATGGCCTCTCCGGATCCCGATCCTTCTGAATCGGATTTGAAGGAGGTTTCAGAAGATCCTTATAAATATGAATGCACGCTTGATTCTTATCAAATTGAATCGGATTCGGAGGAGGAGGACACGCCCTATGAAGATCATCTTGATTCTTATCGAATTGAATCGGATTCGGAGGAGGAGGACACGCCCTATGAAGATCGTCTTGATTCTTATCGAAAAAAGACAGGATTAAATGAGGCTGTTCAAACAGGCGTAGGTCAACTAAATGGTATTCCTGTAGCTTTTGGGATTATGGAGTTTGAGTTTATGGGGGGCAGTATGGGATCCGTAGTTGGAGAGAAAATCGCCCGTTTGGTTGAGTACGCTATCAATCAATCTCTACCTCTTATTATAGTGTGCGCTTCGGGTGGGGCGCGAATGCAAGAAGGAAGTGTGAGCTTGATGCAAATGGCTAAAATATCATGTGCCCTATTGGATTATGATCAATTCAATAGCAAGTTAGTATATATATCAATCCTTGCATCTCCTACTACTGGTGGGGTAACAGCTAGTTTTGGTACGTTGGCAGATCTCATTCTTGCCGAGCCCAATTCCTACATTGCATTTGCGGGTAAAAGAGTAATTGAAGAAACATTGAAGCAACCAATACCCGAAGGTTCACAAGAGGCTGAACCTTTATTCGAGAAGGGCATATTGGACCAAATCATACCACGTAAACTTTTAAAACACGTTCTGACTGATTTTTTGCAGTTCCACGGCTTCAATCCTTTGAATTCCAATTCAATCAAGTAGAGCACGCTAAATTCCATTATTTTATTTGTAGGAAACAAGTAGTTAGCTTATCGGAATCAAAGTAAATAAGAATGGAATTCTCTTTGGTGACCTAAGATCTAAGTGATAAAATAAGTCCAAGGAATATAGAATTAAATAAATGGACTTATTCTATCACTTAGATATCTAGATACTTATATCTTTAATAATAACTACGAATTCATACTAATTACAATTCTTAATTATAATTAGTATAAATAAAAAATAGGATATTCAAAATAAAATAATAACAGGTACAATATAGTAAATCGAGGTACCCATTTTATGACAACTTTCAATTTTCCCTCTATTTTTGTGCCTTTAGTAGGCCTAGTATTTCCGGCAATGGCAATGGCTTCTTTATTTCTGTATGTTCAAAAAAACAAGATTGTTTAGATCTGAGGGGACAAAATCTCATCCGTTTTTTTTTGAAACTTAGACTTGTAACATAACACAGATTTTTATTTCGGGAAATATGGTATAACATGTGATTTCCGGCGAACATAAAGGAAAAAGCTCTTATGCATGCAGAAAATGATCTATGGGTAAATGAATTCTAGCTAGTTTCAAATAGATCAGGGGCGCTGGATGCCTAAAATGTAAAGTTGGTGGATCTATATGTATATTGGGATCATATGAAGGGGATGTTATTAGTTTAGATCTAACCAATTTGATGAATTACTCCTAAAAGTTTACATCAAACTAGTACTAGTTCACATCAAACTAGTGCTAGTTGATGAGAGCTCTTTCGGAAACAAAAAAAATAAAGTCAAAATCATTGGGGGTATTCTCTCAATTCGAATAAAATGAAATCGGAGCAAGTATGAATTGGCGATCAAAACAGTTATGGTTAGAACTTATAACGGGGGCTCGAAAACTAAGTAATTTTTTCTGGGCCCTTACCGTTTTTTTAGGTTCATTAGGATTCTTATTGGTTGGAACTTCCAGTTATCTTGGTAGAAATTTGATATCTTTTGTTCCGTCTCAGCAAATCCCTTTTTTTCCACAAGGGATCGTGATGTCTTTCTACGGGATCGCGGGTCTTTTTATTAGTTCCTATTTGTGGTGCACAATTTCCTGGAATGTAGGTAGTGGTTATGATCGATTCGATAGAAAGGAAGGAACAGTGTGTATTTTTCGTTGGGGATTTCCTGGAAAAAATCGTCGCATATTCCTCCGATTCTGTATAAAAGATATTCAATCCGTTAGAATAGGAGTTAAAGAGGGTCTTTATGCTCGTCGTGTCCTTTATATAGATATCAGAGGCCGGGGGGTTCTTCTGTTGACCCGTACTGATGAGAATTTGACTCCACGAGAAATTGAACAAAAAGCCGCGGAATTGGCCTATTTTTTGCGCATACCAATTGAAATCTTTTAAGAAAAGGAACTGAGGCTGAAGAACGAATGTTTTCTCAGCCTCAGCAGGAGGGAAAAATGCAAGAATCCTGTTTTTTTCTATAACAGAACTTAACTGAAGTTTGGTCAGAACATTCAGTCGAGTCAAAGCCGACGTATATGGAACAACCATAAAACAAAACTCTTTTTTTGTGGTTTTTTATGCGTATCCAAATCCATGCAACTCAATTGAAACAAGTAAGAAATTGAACTACTAGATTTAATTCATCTCATATATCAAACGATTTCGAAAGAAAGAAATTTCTCTTTTTTTTTGAAGTTCAAAATTTGTTGGAAGTGATACTTTAGATGCAGATAAATCATATCTTGTAAATTATTTCCTTTTTGTCAATCGACCTTTTTTTTATCCTTTCATTTGTGTTCTTTACTAACCAATAATGGGTTTTCTTAATAATGATAACTGGTCCGTTTCTGTCTTGTTTTGCCGCTCATTTTTTTGATCATCACAATATCTTTCTCTCAATTATTCTATTCTTGACTATGGGGAATCATTGGAATTCTTTCGAAATATTTTTGATATTTTGATAGAAAAGGAGTTCTTTCGTCTCAAAATCACAATAATATTCATTCCTTAAAGGACTTCTTTCGGTCATTCATCGAAAGGAGACACTTGTTTGGGATTTGATGAATTGAGATATCTGGAAACAATATTTTTGATTATTTCTTCATTCGAATTCGAAGTGGAGTCTTAGTCTATTTCTATATTGTTTCTAGATTCAAACAAAATCACAAATAAAATAGATTCATAGGTTTCGTGTCTAGAACTCATGTTTGAAAGAAATATTCGATCACATAGAGTCGACAAATGAAGCGGGTTAATTAAAAATTCACAGGTGAAAAATGGCAAAAAAGAAAGCATTCACTCCTCTTTTGTATCTTGCATCTATAGTATTTTTGCCCTGGTGGATTTCTCTCTTATTTACTAAAAGTATGGAATCTTGGGTTACTAATTGGTCGAATACTGGTCAATCCGAACTTTTTTTGAATGATATTGAAGAAAAAAGTATTCTAGAAAAGTTCATAGAATTAGAGGAAATCCTCTTCTTGGACGAAATCATCAAGGAATACTCGGAGACACATCTACAAAAGCTTCCTCTAGGAATCCACAAAGAAACGATCCAATTAATCAAGATACACAATGAGGATCGTATCCATACGATTTTGCACTTCTCGACAAATATAATCTGTTTTGTTATTCTAAGCCTTTATTCTATTTTAGGTAATGACGAACTTGTTATTCTTAACTCTTGGGCTCAGGAATTCCTATATAACTTAAGTGATACAGTAAAAGCTTTTTGGATTCTTTTATTAAGCGATTTATGTATGGGATTTCATTCACACCACACTTGGAAACTAATTATTTGTTCTGTCTACAAAGATTTTGGATTTGATGATAATGATCAAATTATATCTTATCTTGTTTGCATTTTTCCAGTTGTTCTGGATAGTATTTTTAAATATTGGGTTTTCTCTTATTTAAATCGTGTATCTCCGTCACTTGTAGTTATTTATCATTCAATGACTGATTGATAAATGATCCACCGATATGAATCTAATTAATTAGAATGTTTCTTACTTTGTAGTTCTACATAAGCATTAAAAACTTTCTATCCGGGGGATTTTCATCCTATAGTATTTCAGTAAAATGATTCCAGTAATATAGCAGAATCGTGGATAGGGAACTATATTAGCGACCTACCCAATTTATTGTAGAAATTTTCGGATCAATGATTAGACCATGCAAACTAGAAATACTTTTTCTTGGATTTGGATAAAGGAGCAGATTACTCGATCGATTTCCATATCGCTCATGATATATATCATAACTCGGACATCCATTTCAAGTGCATATCCCATTTTTGCACAGCAGGGTTATGAAAATCCACGAGAAGCGACTGGGCGTATTGTATGTGCCAATTGCCATTTAGCTAATAAGCCCGTGGATATTGAGGTTCCACAATCGGTACTTCCTGATACTGTATTTGAAGCAGTTGTTCGAATTCCTTATGATAAGCAAGTGAAACAAGTTCTTGCTAATGGTAAGAAAGGGGGTTTGAATGTAGGGGCTGTTCTTATTTTACCGGAGGGGTTTGAATTAGCTCCTTCCGATCGTATTTCTCCCGAGATGAAAGAAAAGATAGGCAATTTGTCTTTTCAGAGCTATCGCCCTAATAAAAAAAATATTCTTGTGATAGGGCCTGTCTCTGGTCAGAAATATAGTGAAATCACCTTTCCTATTCTTTCCCCCGACCCCGCTACTAAGAAAGATGTTCACTTCTTAAAATATCCTATATACGTAGGAGGAAATAGGGGAAGGGGTCAGATTTATCCCGACGGAAGGAAGAGTAACAATACAGTTTATAATGCTACAGGAGCGGGTATAGTAAGTAAAATCATACGAAAAGAAAAAGGGGGATCTGAAATAACCATAACAGATCCATCGGATGGACGTCAAGTGGTTGATATTATTCCTCCAGGCCCAGAACTTCTTGTTTCAGAGGGTGAATCCATCAAATTTGATCAACCATTAACGAGTAATCCTAATGTGGGTGGATTTGGTCAGGGAGATGCAGAAATAGTACTTCAAGATCC